TAAAGAAAAACCGTTTCAACATCAAAAACAACAAAAACTAAACCAAACATATAATAACAGATTCTAAATTGTAACCAAGCATCCCCCATTGGTTCTATTCCCGATTCATAACTAGAAAGTTTTTCTGGTCCTTTGCTAATCGGGGCTAAAACTTCGGAAATTAAAAATGCAAAAATAGGAATACAACTTGATATTATCAGAAACGCCCAGAAAATATCATATTCGTAAAGCAAAAGCATAAACGTACTCCCATTAATGTATAAAATATATCGAATTAGTCAATCCGAATTGGAATTAATTGTCAAGTTAGCCATAACTATTTAGAAAAAAACCCTTTTATTTTCATCGAATCATTTAGTTTCGTTTGGTTCTTGGGGTATATGTCTTGTTTCAAGAAGAGTCTTTTTACTTCGCTTTTTTTTATAAGGTTCTTCTTTATATTAGGGTTAGGGCTATACGGACTCGAACCGTAGACCTTCTCGGTAAAAGAGCCCAAACTTTTTATTATCAATATGATTTGAACTCTTTCAAAGACCCAACATGCATTTTTTTGCATTGGGCTCCTTCATTAACCGACATAAATATCATTAGTCTACCATATTTTATATTTTTTCTTAATAGAAAAAATAAAGATGGCTCCACGTGCTCTGATTCATTATGTTCCAATACAGGGGCACTACCAAAGTGTTTCAAAGAAGGGTTATCCTGACGTAGGTGTGCTTTTTGCCTATATAAACTTAAGTTAAATAGGGTCTCTATCACTATGCTTGAATCAAATATGAAACTTTATACACCTTAAAGTTCATAAGATAGAACGAAAAGAGACTTTTTGAGGTCCTTATACTCATTAGGCTTAGCATTGAATAAGTATTCACCTTATCAATATCTCAAATCAATGATTGGTTCTATTTATATATTATATAGGCGCCTGAATAGGACCAAACCTTTTTTTTGTCAGGCTGTTGTTCTCTTCTTTTATTCCCAAAAAGCATAGAGTAAGACATCAATTCCTCTATAGACTCCTCTGAAAAACATTGGCGCGCGTGTAAACGAGGTGCTCTACCTAACTGAGCTATAGCCCTTATGTTTGTAATACACATTTTATCATATAGATAATTTCTTGTCAAGATGAATATCACATGGTATAAGATCATATCTCTTTGATTGGTATTGCGTATAAGTAATAATAAATTTATAATTTATGAATGTGATAGATCCCCCCTTTTTTTTTTTTGTGATGATAAATGACCTACTTAACTCAGTGGTTAGAGTATTGCTTTCATACGGCAGGAGTCATTGGTTCAAATCCAATAGTAGGTAGATCAATAGTAGGTAGATCTTATTAGATAAGATAGCAGCTTATAATAATATAATGAGTTTTTCTACTCATTCGCTTTTATTTATTTTTGATCCTATTCTATTGCTCTATTGAATTTTTCAATTTCAAATTCTTTAGTTGCATGAAAAGTCGATTCTACTTGATTGGATTCTTAATTTTCATTTTAATCAACAGAAGCAAAATAGGTATATAAACAGAACTTCTGTTTATACACTTATTTTGCTTATTTAGACACACCCATTAGTTACGACATCATATTGATAGCCTCTACTCGTGTCCTAGCGCGTCTGAGAGCTAGATTTCCCTCAATTGTTTGTCTCTTGCCTTCAGCTTTACTCAAGTTAGCTTCCGCCATTTCAAGAGTTTGTTGAGCTTCTTGTGGATCAATGTCACTACCCTTCTCCGCATCATTTACTAAAATAGTGATCTCATTATTCCCTATTCTTGCAAAACCTCCCATGAGAGCCATCGTTAACCATTGGTCATTAAGTCGTATTCTCAAAATACCTATATCTACAGATGTGGCAATAGGTGCATGATTGGGTAATATGCCTATTTGTCCACTATTAGTCGATAAAATTATTTCTTTGACTTCTGAATCCCAAACAATTCGATTCGGAGTCAATACACAAAGATTTAAGGTCATTTCTTGAATTTGCTCTCCATTTATAAGTTCACAGCTTTCGCAGTAGCTTCATCAATGTTACCTACCAAATAAAAGGCCTGTTCAGGAAGACCATCCAATTCTCCAGAAAGAATCAATTTAAACCCTCTAATTGTTTCAGCTAGACCAACATATTTCCCTGGGGAACCCGTAAATACTTCTGCTACGAAAAAAGGTTGTGATAGGAAACGCTCAATTTTTCGTGCTCTTGCTACGGTTAAGCGATCTTCTTCAGATAATTCGTCCAACCCAAGGATAGCTATAATGTCTTGAAGTTCTTTGTAACGTTGTAAAGTTTCTTTAACTCTTTGCGCAGTTTCATAATGTTCCTCACCAACAATCCGAGGTTGGAGCATAGTTGACGTTGAATCTAATGGATCTACTGCTGGATAGATGCCTTTGGCGGCCAATCCTCTTGATAGTACGGTAGTCGCATCTAAATGTGCAAATGTCGTGGCCGGAGCTGGATCGGTCAAATCGTCCGCAGGTACATAAAC